GGATGAATCCGCTCTTAGGAATGATTAAATCCTCGAAATGATTGCTTTGATGTATCACATAAATTCTTTGAAATGAAAAAATCAAATAATTCTCTGTGGTGGAACAAAATATCTCTCATTTCTCCCTCGAAAATTTTTTTTTTTGTTTCCAAGGTAATCTTGTTATGTTGCCTTGGCCTTGAACGGTGCATTAATCTTTTGAATCCGGTACCAACGGGTATCGTCCCCCCTAAAACAACGTTCTCTTTCAGACCTTTCAACCAATCGATACGACCCCGGAGAGCAGCTTTTGCTAAAACTCTAGCAGTTTCTTGAAAACTCGCTTCGGATATAAAACTTTGAGTATTCAGAGATGTTTTCGTTATTCCTAATAATAGGGCTCGGTAACAGATCGCTTCTTCCAAAGCACGTCCCGTTCGTTCAGCTCGCAACAATCCAATTAGTTCGCCGGGTGAAAAAACATTAGACATTCCATCTTCTGAAACCAAGACTTTTGATGTTATTTGACGCACAATAATTTCTATATGTCTATTATGGATCTGCACCCCCTGGGATCGATAAACCTTTTGGATCTTATTAACCAAAGAAATACGACTTTGCACTATAGTTAGCTCAGCACCAATCAAGAATCCCCAGGGAATGCCAAGAATTCTTGTTATACGCTCGTTCCAACCCTCAACTCTCTTTTCTAGGTTCATCGATATTGAATCAATCGAACGCACTTCTAATACCTGTTCCACTTTTGGAAGACCCTGTGTTATATCACCAGATCTCGATTTTTCATATATAAATGTAACTAATATATCTCCTTCATAAAACATTTCTCCATAATGGCCATGAACAGTTGCTCCTGGAGTCGCCAAATAAGGGTTAGCCGATCTTATTACTACAGAATCAATTTGAACAATTAGAACTTGACCCGATTTTAGGTGTGGTCCGTTTTTAGCTATACATACATTTTCACAAAGAAATTGCCCAAGGTTAATTATTGTAAATGTTTTTTCACAATAATTATGATGATAATTATGATGGAGAAAATGCCAATTAAAATGGAATGGATTCAAAACGATGTTACTGCATAGATCGGGCTTATAAATTCTCCCGTTTTCGTCCATTAAATAATATTTAAATACTTGAAAAGTTTCCTTTAAATTGTCAAGTTGCAAATATTTAGTTATCGAGATCTGATTATGAGTTATTAAACGGTAAAATGAATAAAACTTTGCAACTTGAAGGGCTATTCCTAAAGGGCCTAACGAATTCCTAATTGGAATTAGAGGATCTCTTTTAATTGATTCTTTTATCACATTGTGATATTTTACATCGTTGAATGGGCCCATTTGAAAACAATTAGCCGATGACAAAATTATCAAAGATCGGCATTCCTTATTTCTATTCAACAACATACGAATAGTTCCGCGATTTTGGCTAAGTGATTGTTGAATCTTTGTCTTGGAATAAATAGAATAAAATGGATTGATATTGGTGCGATCTGACTCATTATCAACGATCAATCTTGAACCGGACAGATCATTCCTTTTTCTGATATACGAAATATGGGATTTCACTAAGTCAATTCTTAGGAAATCTCGAATCAAGCCATTTGTACTTACTTCAACAAAGGAAGCGCGGGTCTCTTCGATAGAAGAACTTTTTTTGTCTCGATCCCAATTCAAGACTAAACAAGTCCGAACTAATTGAATGCTTGTGTCAGAAATTCCCTGAATTGGTTTTCCATTGCCATAAAGAATATAATTGACAACTTTAAGTTCCAGATTATCCCTTTCCGGCAACAGATCCTGGGGGAAAAGTTTTACTAAATTTATACCGTCCGCTATTTCATATATAATTACGGGTCGAACCAAAACAAAATACTTTTTCTTGGTAGGTGTGATCCATTGGACATAGATCCAATTTTTCAAGTTTTTTGATTCCGTATAATTTTTTTTTTTTACGGTTCCGAGTGGTATCAAGATGCCACTGTGTCGGGATATCTTATCTATCTCTCCAGGAAAATGGATATCCCCAGAAAATATTTTTAATTCAATCCTTTTTTTTTTCTTCTCTACTCGAACCAATCCGCCTACTCGACTTCTTATATTGACAGTGATTGGTGTATCTACTCCAATGATACTATTGTTCCGTACCATTATGGAAGAAGATTCAGGTAAAATATGTACTTCCTCGGGAATGAAAAAAAATCGATCTACTTTCATTTCGTATTTTGGCTTCAATTCTTTGACTCCTCGATACTCAATTAAATCCTCTTTTTTGAAAATGGAATGAACTCCTATAGTCCTATATTTAGTAATTCCTGAACTCTTTTTTCTGTATTGAGGATCGTCGAAATAAGCAAGAATACTATTTCGACGAAAAATACCATTGATAGGTATTTCAATCGAGATACCGGAAGGGGGCATTAGTTCTTTGTCTCGTTCTTGAATCGATTGGAATGGAATGATGAATCTATTTCTTCGCCTCTTTGCCAATAAATCCGAAT